AATATTTAATAAACAAAGTAAATCCTATTTGAATTCATTTTAGATGTGACCATAATAGGATTTTCACGATAAGAACTAAACTAAACAAACCATGGATAAATCCAAGCGACCCTTTCTTAAATCCAAGCGATCTTTTCGTAGGCGTTTACCCCCGATCCAGTCGGGGGATCGAATTGATTATAGAAACATGAGTTTAATTAGTCGATTTATTAGTGAACAAGGAAAAATACTATCTAGACGAGTGAATAGATTGACCTTGAAACAACAACGATTAATTACTATTGCTATAAAACAAGCTCGTATTTTATCTTTATTACCTTTTCTTAATAATGAGAAACAATTTGAAAAAGGCGAGTCAACCGCTAGAACTGCTGGTCTTAGAACTAGAATTAAATAAGTTTATTCTTTCTTCAATTGAATGAAAATTCCAATCGAAATTCAAACGCATTTTGTTCAAAAACCCGAAAATCCAGATTGTTGGATCGTGTCAGAAGAATAAGAAAAAACTCGAGTAAGACGAATAAATCTTTTTTTATTGAACCTGGTTATTTATGTTGACTACTTTTTTCTCATAATAATTTTTTCTCATAGTTATTTTTACTCTATCCTCCCGGAGTTCATGCTCCGGGGAACTCTATTCTAGTGGATTTCTTAAAATCTAGAATCGACTTATTTTATGATCTCGTTGGAAATCATATAAAGACTTTTTTTATTTAATATAGCTATTTGCGCAAGTATTTTGCGATTAAGAAGCACTCGGCTCTTGTACAAATCATGGATTAATTTACTATAACTATAGAATACCCCCCTTTCGCGAATTACCGCGTTTATACGAGTGATCCACAAACGACGAAAAGTTCTCTTTTGTCTATCTCTATCCCGATGAGCCGAAACCAAAGATCTTATTTTCTGTTGAGTAATAGTTCGAGTAAGTCTTGAATGAGCCCCTCGAAAGCTTGAGGCAAATAAACGAATTTTTGTTCGACGTCTCCGAGCTATATATCCCCGTCTAATTCTGGTCATTGAATAAATGAAATTTTGACGAATCGAATAACGAATGGATTTACTTTCTTTCCGTTTTTCTATTCCCCTTCCTCAGTCTATGAATAACAAAACGGATTTTTCCAATGTATAAAATAATAATTCCAATGGCTTTAGCTACTATAACCTTCCCGACCACAATTTTTTATCTCGAAAAAGAAATTGTATTCGACTAGGTATCAAAAACATAGTAAATAAAAAACTAGTAAATGGATAAAGAAATAGCGGGTTTCATCGTTTCTATGGTGAATTCGTAAACGGTAAGGTCTTCTCTATACACCGGAGCCTGTAATATTAATAATTTATTTAATTAACCTAACCTTATGAGTAACTTGTATAGTTCACACTCTTTGGCTCGACCCATAAATTAGCCAGTAATCGGTCTTTCACAAGGAGATCTACCTATACAGTAACGGTATTTAATTATGAAAGTTAGCTGGGTAGCTGACCCTCTTAGTCCGTTCTTGCAAGACTGGAAGTCTAATCTTTCTTTTTTTTAATAAGATTGTCCCCGCTTAATGGATAACCATTTAATACCAATGGGGCATTTTTTTTCATCTTAAATTAAATTGAGGTAATTGGATTTACACCAATGTAAACCATAAATTTCATACACAATTGAAGGATATATTTTTTTATTTTTAGAAAGTGAATGGAATAGAGTTCTTCCATTTTATCCTATTGAATTTGATCCTATTAATCGGTACTGATCATTGATACTGGAAATTTTTGTTATTGTTCCCCAGCCTATGATCTGAACGAGTCGCACATACACCCTAGTACATGTTCCTCGACGCTGAGGGCATCCCCGAAGCGCGGGGGATTTCGTGACATTTCTGATTGGCTGTCTTGTATTTCTAATAAGTTGTTTAATCGTTGGCATGTTGAATGATATACATAATGAGCTGGTTTAGATCGATCCTAACCGGATTATTATGAATTACTTTTAATATAATAAAATATTGAACTTGGTAAGAAGATAAAATAATAAATCACCAGTTTGCGCTAAATCCATCCTATTTTCTATTTTCATTCAACTGCTACAAGATCAACAATTCCATAAGCTTGCGCTTCTGTTGCTGACATAAAAACATCTCTTTCCATGTCTTCGGATACAACCCATAGGGGTTTGCCCGTTCTTTGTACATAAACCCTTGTGATGGTTTCACGCAGTTTTAGCAGTTCTTCCGCTTCCAAGATAGCTTCTCCCGTTTGTGCTTCATAAAAAGCACTAGCGGGTTGATGAATCATTACCCTGATGATATAACATACTAAAGTTTGTTCTATCTAGACGATGGAGTGAAGAGAAAATAAATAAAGATAACAAAAATACTTAATAAAAAAAAATAGAATAACCGTACGGGCATGTTTGATGTATTGCATACGGCTCTACAATAAAATTAATCTTTACCTTCCATCGCAGAAAGAGCCAAATAGGATCTATGAGACTCATATTGGTAAATGATCAAATTACCACCCTTCTTTTTGGAGGAGTTAAAAAATACTATGATGGTTCCGTTGCTTTATATATTTCTTATTTATTTTTTGGTATTTATTTGTCTGTTGATTCAGCAATCCCAAAGTTTCTTTTTTATCCGATCAAATAAAAAAAAGTAAATAAAAAAATATTTTGTAATTTTGTACTTTATTTCGAATTTATACAATTTATACAATAAATATTCTTAAGAGATCTATGGTATGAAAAAAGTTTGTGACGCTGAACAGGATTTCCGATGGATAAGATAAAATAAGAAATACCTTTTATTTCATACTACTCTCTCGATATATAATCTAATTTTTTTTTTCACAAAAAAAAAATAATAATAAAATTTTTGTCATATCGAATTCTAAATGCCATGCTATTTTTACTTAATATTCCTATTTTATATGGCGAAGGCATAGTCTTTTGTTTCTCTCAAAAAAACCTCATTGGCGCCAAGCGTGAGGGAATGCTAGACGTTTGGTAATTTCCCCTCCAACCAGGATAAAAGATCCCATTGAAGCAGCTAATCCCATGCATATTGTATGTACATCTGGTCGAACAAATTGCATAGTATCATAAATAGCTACTCCAGGTATTACCCATCCACCAGGAGAGTTTATAAACAAATAAAGATCTTTGGTATCATCCTCAATACTCAGATATACCATAAGACCAATAAGTTGATTTGAGATCTCGCTATCAACTGCTTGGCCTAAAAAAAGTAATCTCTCTCGATAAAGTCGGTTGATTCGGGTAAAGTTGTATCCCTTAGGAACCGTACATGCACTTTTTTCTGCATACGGTTCAAAAAAAAATTCCGAAAAAATCAATGTATAGATTCCAGCCCTCTTTTGTTTTTTCATATCATATAGCGTAGGCTCTTTCTAACTTTTAACGAAAGGACTTTTTCTTCGATTTTTCTTTTTCAATAAAGAAGTTTTTTGACTCCTTTTCTTATCTTAGAATAGAAAGAATATAAAAAAGAATTTCAAATTGATCGAATTAACTTATCATTGATGTATTTTTTCATTGAGATCCAAATCATGATGTCATTTTCTTGTTCCGGAATGGGTCTCTTAAATCTTTTTAGGTTTATGCTCTACTCCGGGTAAAGATCCACCCTATTTGGATTTGTACATATAGGACAAATACTTCCCTTACCATTTTTTTATTGCTATGACTTCTTAATTTAATTAATTATAAATTTCATGTCTTCTACCAAACCAAATATTTAATGGGGGTATTCATCCATATTATTTGATTGATTAACAATTGGAGATCCATTTTATTTATAAATAGGAATAGAATCATTTATGATCCAAGTCGCAATCATATATAATTCCCAATTGGATTGTTTTTTAAACGGAGCCTGGATACTTCATTTTATTAGTCCAACGAAGATAACCATAAATTATTCTAATTGATAATAATCTGAATTCCCTCCAAAACAAAAGGGGGATCGAGTTGCATTACACTTTACTCTCCTAATTTTTACTTCACGCTCCCAATTTTTGATGATTCAATTAATATTTCTTTTGGGCAAAATAGAGGATATCTCGATCGGGGGAGAAAACGGGGAAATCCCATATGACCCAATATATCTGACAAGTCGCACTATACGTCAATCCAAGATGCATCTTCCTCTCCAGGACTCCGAAAAGGTACTTTTGGAACACCAATAGGCATTAAAAAAAAAAGAGCTAAATACTATATTTCACTTTGATGTGGAAACGTAAGAATGGGTTTATTATCTTTCTAATATTAGCCCTTGTGTTAGTTTACCCATAGATTAGAAAACTTCATACATAATATAATAAAACGAAGACAAAATGAATAAAGAAAAATTATTACAAATAGGTCTTTTCTAATGATAAAGTAATATGGGCATATTCCCTCATAAGGAGTAGTTTCAACACCCATTGCGTATTGGTACTTATTGAGTATAGAATAAATTTGCTTCGCCTTGTTCCTACGAACATAATTGTTCCATATATTATCAACAAAATAGAACAAACATTCCCCCTTATTCTAAGAGAATCCACTGAATAAAGGGGATCTATAGCATAGTCTATATTGGAGTCTTTTTCAATGCAATAAAGTTACGTAGTGTCTACTTTTCTTTGATAAAGGGGTATTTCCATGGGTTTACCTTGGTATCGTGTTCATACTGTTGTGTTGAATGATCCCGGTCGGTTGCTTGCTGTCCATATAATGCATACAGCTTTGGTTTCTGGTTGGGCCGGTTCAATGGCTCTGTATGAATTAGCAGTTTTTGACCCCTCTGACCCTGTTCTTGATCCAATGTGGAGACAGGGTATGTTCGTTATTCCTTTCATGACTCGTTTAGGAATAACCAATTCATGGGGCGGTTGGAGTATCACAGGAGGGACTGGAACCAATCCGGGTATTTGGAGTTACGAAGGTGTAGCCGGGGCACATATTGTATTTTCCGGCTTGTGCTTCTTGGCAGCTATCT